GAGCTCGGGTTATGGAAGAAGGAACCGAGAAGGAGGTATCAGCAACAACAGGTTTTATTACGGGACAGCTCATGATGTTCATATCGATCTATTATGCGCCTCTGCATCTAGCATTGGGTAGACCTCATACAATAACTGTCCTAGTTCTACCATATCTTTTGTTTCATTTCTTCTGGAACAATCCAAAAAACTTTTTTGATTATGGATCTACTACCAGAAATTCAATGCATAATCTCAGCATTCAATGTGTATTCCTGAATAATCTAATTTTTCAATTATTCAACCATTTCATTTTACCAAGTTCAACATTAGCCAGATTAGTCAACATTTATATGTTTCGATGCAACAACAAGATGTTATTTGTAACAAGTAGTTTTCTTGGTTGGTTAATTGGTCACATTTTATTCATGAAATGGGTTGGATTGGTATTATTCTGGATACGGCAAAATCATTCTATTCGACCTAATAAGTACCTTGTGTCAGAATTGAGAAATTCTATGGCTCGAATCTTTAGTATTCTCTTATTTATCACCTGTGTCTACTATTTAGGCAGAATGCCGTCGCCTATTGTCACTAAGAAACTGAAAGAAACCTCAGAAATGGAAGAAGGGGGAGAAAGTGAGGAAGAAAGCGATGTAGAAACAACTTCCGAAACGAGGGAGACTAAACAGGAACAAGAGGGATCCACCGAAGAAGACCCTTCCTTTTCTTCGGAAGAAAAGAAGGATCCGGACAAAATAGATGAAACGGAAGAGATCCGAGCAAATGGAAAGGAAAAAACAAAGGATGAATTCTACTTTCACTTTAAAGAGACATGCTATAAAGATAGCCCAGTTTACGAAGATTCTTATCTTGATACCCATCAAGATAATTGGCAATTGGGAAGACTTAAAGAAGATAAAAAAGAAAAGACTTATTTAATATATAAAAAATCTCTTGTGAATTTTCTTTTCGATTATAAACGATGGAATCGTCCATTGCGATATATAAAAAATGATCGATTTGAAAATGCTGTACGAAATGAAATCTCACAATATTTTTTTTATACATGTCCAAGTGATGGAAAAAAAAAAATATCTTTTACATACCCGCCCAGTTTATCGATTTTTTCGGAAATGTTAGAACGGAAAATTTTTTTGTACACGACAGAAAAACTATCCCATGAAGACCTGTATAATCATTGGGTTTATACCAATGAACAAAAAAAGTACAACTTGAGTAATGAATTACTAAGTAGAATAAAAGTTCTAGAAAACTCTTTTCTAGATATGCTCGAAAAAAGAACCAGATTGTACAATGATGAAAATGAACAAAAATGCTTGCACAAAGCATATGATCCTCTTTTGAATGGACCATATCGCGGGACAATAAAAAAAAAAAAATTACATTCACATGCAATCAAAAATGATTTCATATTTTCTACAAAAGAAAAATTTTCCATAGAAACTTGGAAAAATAAAATCAATAAAATTAAAGATATAATTTTTAATTCTATTAATGATTATAATGATTACCGAGAATTTGAACATCAAAAGAATACGTTCGTTGAGAAATTAGTAGTGACTTATATTGGTAACTACTTAAACTCAATAGGTAAATCTTCTTTTGAGCCTGCACATAGTTTGACCTTGATCAAATTTTCTTTATTATTTTCATTACCAGAACAAAAAACACTTAATTCAGAAAGTCAAGAAAAATCTTTTCAATTTGAAGGAATTACAACTGATAGAAATGTAAATGAACAAATAACAATTCGAAATAAATCTATTGGAATAGAAGATGAATAGAGAGAATAGAAGATGGAATAGAAGATGGAATAGAAGATGGAATAGAAGAAATTTGTAAAGAGGTTCCTCGATGGTCATATAAATTGACCGATGATTTAGATTTAGAAGAAGAGCAGGAACAAACTAAAGAAGAATCACCGGAAGATCCCGGGATTCATTCAAGAAGAGCTAAACGCGTGGTAATTTATACTGACGATATTGATAATGAAAATTCGACTACTACAGATAACTCTACTGATACTATTAATATTAGTGATATCGGTAATAATGATAATAGTGATGAAGATGAAGAACTAGCTTTGATACGTTACTCACAACAATCCGATTTTCGTCGGGATATAATCAAAGGATCCATGCGTGCTCAAAGACGTAAAACCGTTACTTGGGAAATGTTTCAAGCAAATATACATTCTCCGCTTTTTTTGGATCAAATAGACAAAACATTTCTTGTCTCTTCTTTTGATATATCGGAAATGAGAAACCTCATTTTCAGAAATTGGTTAAGAAGAGAACCAGAATTGCAAATTTCCGAAGAAGAAACAAAAGAAAAGGCGGAAAAAAAAAAAGCAAAAAATGAGGAGATACGGATAGTAATATCCGAAATTTGGGATACCATTATATTTGCTCAAACAATAAGGGGTTTGATGTTAATAACCCAATCTTTTCTTAGAAAATATATTCTATTGCCTTCATTGATAATAGCTAAAAATATTGGGCGTATGTTATTATTTCAATTCCCGGAGTGGTGCGAGGATTTGAAAGACTGGAATAGAGAAATGCATATTAAATGCACCTATAATGGTGTTCAATTATCAGAAACAGAATTTCCCCAGGATTGGTTAACAGACGGTATTCAGATAAAGATTCTATTTCCTTTCTGCCTAAAACCTTGGCGAAAGTCTAAGGTCCTATCTGACGATAGGAATCTAATGAAAAAAAAAAGAAAAAAAGACAATTTTTGTTTTTTAACAATATGGGGAATGGAAGCGGAAGTTCCCTTCGGTTCTGCCCGAAAACGACCTTCTTTTTTTGAACCCATTTATAAAGAACTCGAAACAAAAATTCGAAAAACAAAAAAGAAATTTTTTCGAGTTTTAAGAGTTTTCAAAGAAAAAATAAAACGGTTTCTGAAAGTTCTGAAAGTTAGGAAAGAAAAAATAGGATGGACTATCAAAGTAGTTAGAAAACGGATAATGAGAGAATTGGAAAAACTCAATCCAATTTTCTTATTCTTATTTGGATTGAGTAAAATGAAAGTTTATGAACCGAATGAAAAGAGCAAAGATTACAAATCGAGTAATAAAATTACTTATAAATCAACCACTCAAATTCAGTCTATGGGTTGGACAAATTATTCACTCATAGAAAAAAAAATGAAAGACCTTGCTGATAGGACACTCACAAGAACGAATCAAATAGAACAAATCACAAAAGACAATAAAAAAATAGTTCTAATTTGTGATGATAAAAAACTGCAATTGCATAAAGATATTTGGCAGATACTCAAAAGACAATATATCCAATTAATACATAAATCACATTATTTTATGAAATTTTTCATTGAAAATATATATAATATATATATTAATATTTTGCTATGTACCATTAAGATTTTCAGGATCAATGTACAACTTTTCTTTGAATCAAAAAAAAAAATTCTCAATAAATCCATCATTTACAAGGGTCAAATAAATAAAAATACAATGAATTTTATTTCGACTATAAAAAAATCGTTTTCCAATACTAATATTATTCAAAATATTATTCAAATTAGTAATAATAATTCAAATATTTCTTACAAGAACCTATCCTACTTGTCTCAAGCATATGTATTTTATATATTATCACAGACCCAATTATTTAAGACCCAATTACTTAATAAGTCTTACTTGAGATCTGTACGTCAATATGACAGAACTTATCCATTAATTGGGGATACAATTAAGAATTATTGTATAGCACAAGAAATACTTGATGCCAAATCAAAGTATAAGAAAATTGATAAGTCTAAAATGAGTGAATGGAAAAACTGGTTAAAGGGTCATTATCAATACAATTTATCTCAGACCAAATGGTCTCGATTAGTACCGCAAAAAGGACGAAATAAAATAAATAAAGTCAATAAACGTCATATCCTGCAAAATAAAGACTCAATAAAATTGGATTCGTATAAAAAAGAAAAAGACCAATTAATTTATTACATGAAACAAGATTATTATAAGGTGCATTCATTGAAGAGTCAAAAAGAAAAATCGAAAAAACACTACAGATATGATCTTTTATTACATGAATATATGAATTATAGGAATAGGGAAGACTCCTATATTTATGGACCAACATTAAAAGTAAACGAGAACCAAGAAATTCCATATAATTTCAATACTATTAAACCCGAATCATTTTATATATTGGTAAGTATAGTTATTAGTGATTACCTGGAGGAAGGATATATTATTGCTATGGATCAAAATATCGATAGAAAATTTTTGGATTGTAGAATTCTTCTTGATTGGATGGGAACGAATCAAAATCAAGAAAGGTTATATCATAGCATATCAAATCCAAAACCTTGGTTCTTCCGAGAATGTGGACTACTTGTTAATGCATATAAGATTAAACCGCTTAATGCATATAGGATGAAATCACGAATCATACCAATTCAATTACTTTTTTTGGATTTTCATAGAAATAAAAATATTAGTCAATGTAAAGACATTAATGTAGATCAAAAAAAAATAAGAATCTTCCTATATCATCTAATCAAAAAGAATATCTTGAATTCGAAAATTCCAACCAAGAAAAAAAGGAACAACAAGGCCAAGGAAATCTTAGATCAGACCTACGAAAACAAAACAAAAAAAAAGATGCTGAAGAGAATTACACAAAATCAGAAATTCAAATTAAAAAACGTAGAAAGAAAAAACAATCAAAAAAAAAGAAGGAAGGAGAACTAGATTTTTTTTTGAAAAAATATTTCCTTTTTCAATTAAAATGGAATGACTCTTTGGATCAAAGAATACTGAATAATGTCAAGGTATATTGTCTCCTACTTCGACTGATAAATATAAAGGAAATTGCTATATCCTCGATTCACAGGGGGGAGATGCATCTGGATGTAATGTTGCTTAAAAAGCATATAACTGTTAAAGAACTGATAAAAAAAGGAATATTCATTGTCGAACCAATTCGTCTATCTTTAAAAAGGGGTGTAAAATTCCAATTTATTATATATCAAACTATAGGTATTTCATTGATCGATAAAAACCAAACTAATGGAAAATACATAAAAAAAAGATATGTTGTTGATAAGCAAAGTTTAGATATAGATAGATCCATTCGACGATATAACAATATGCTTGTGAGTGGAGACAAAAATAATTATGATTTTCTTGTTCCGGAAAATATTCTATCTCCTAGACGTCGCAGAGAATTGAGAATTCTAATTTGTTTTAATTCCTGGAATTGTAATGTTGTGGATAGAAATCCAATATTTTACAATAAAAACAACATAAAAAAGTACAGACAATTTTTGAATGAGCATCTTAATAGAGATACAAATAAATTCACTAAATTGAAATTGTTTCTTTGGCCCAATTACCGATTAGAGGATTTAGCTTGTATGAATCGTTATTGGTTTGATACCAATAATGGCAGTCGATTCAGTATGGCAAGGATACATATGTATCCGCGATTCGGAATTATCTAATGGTATATTTCCTACCTATTCATATAAGAAATACACGACATATCTGGTAGGTAGATAAAAGCAAAAATATATGCTGTGTTAGATTCTAGTACATGATACTGATTTAGTAGCATATCTGTATCCATTCAACTGGATCTAGGAAGAAATGTGCGGAATCTTTTTAGATACAAAAAACTCATTCTCTTTCGCGAATGCAGAAATTTCCTTTTCTATCAATATCCAAATTGAATTTGGATTTGCGTAGTATATGAATAAATCCAAATTTTTGTCTCTACCAGATTAAATGACTGGCATAAGAATTTTTTTCTTATTTTTCCTGATCGATAAAATCCATGAAAAAGAAAGAAAAAGATTAAAAAAATTTATGATCAAAAATTCATCCATCTCGGTCATTCCACAAGAAGAAAAAGAGGAAAACAAGGGATCCGTTGAATTTCAAGTATTCAGTTTCACCAATAAGATACGGAGACTTACTTCACATTTAGAATTGCACAAAAAAGATTTTTTGTCGCAAAGAGGTCTACGAAAAATTTTGGGAAAACGTCAACGACTGCTGACTTATTTGTCAAAGAAAAATAGAGTACGTTATAAGAGATTAATTGGGCAGTTGGATATTCGGGAGCCTAAAACTCGTTAATTTCAAGATTCATTTGCATTTTTTATATTAGTTATTTGTTTTAATGAACCTTGAAAAATTCAAGAAATAATGAATCGGGGAAGAAAAGATATGATTGTACCGGATACAAGAAAGGGTCTCATGATAGTTAATATGGGTCCTCACCATCCATCAATGCATGGTGTTCTTCGACTGATCCTTACTCTCGATGGTGAAGATGTTATTGACTGTGAACCCATATTGGGCTATTTACACAGAGGAATGGAAAAAATAGCGGAAAACCGAACAATTATACAATATCTACCTTATGTAACACGTTGGGATTATTTAGCTACCATGTTCACAGAGGCAATAACGGTAAATGCGCCAGAACAATTGGGAAATGTTCAAGTACCCAAAAGGGCCAGCCATATAAGAGTAATTATGCTAGAACTGAGTCGTATAGCTTCTCATTTACTATGGCTTGGACCTTTTATGGCGGATATCGGTGCACAGACTCCCTTTTTCTATATTTTCAGAGAGAGGGAATTGCTATATGATTTATTCGAAGCTGCTACGGGTATGCGAATGATGCATAATTATTTCCGTATCGGAGGAGTAACTGCTGATCTACCCCATGGATGGATAGATAAATGTTTGGATTTCTGTGATTATTTTCTAAGAGGAGTTGCTGAATATAAAAAACTTATTACGCGAAATCCCATTTTTTTAGAACGAGTTGAAGGGGTGGGCATTATTGGTGGGGAGGAAGCAATAAATTGGGGCTTATCAGGACCAATGGTAAGAGCTTCTGGAATCCCGTGGGATCTTCGTAAAGTTGATCATTATGAGTGTTACAATGAATTCGATTGGGAAGTCCAATGGCAAAAAGAGGGAGATTCATTAGCTCGTTATTTAGTACGAATAGGTGAAATGACAGAATCCATAAAAATTATTCAACAGGCTGTAGAAGGGATTCCCGGGGGGCCCTATGAAAATTTGGAAGTCCGACGCTTTGATAGAACACGAAATTCTGAATGGAATCATTTTGAATATAGATTCATTAGTAAAAAACCTTCACCCAATTTGGAATTGTCGAAACAAGAACTTTATATGAGAGTAGAAGCCCCAAAAGGAGAATTAGGAATTTATCTGATAGGAGATAATAGTGTTTTTCCCTGGAGATGGAAAATTCGTCCACCCGGTTTCATCAATTTGCAAATTCTTCCCCAACTAGTTAAAAGAATGAAATTGGCTGATATCATGACGATACTAGGTAGTATAGATATCATTATGGGAGAAGTTGATCGTTGAAATGATAATTGATACGACAGAAGTCCAATCTATCAATTCTTTCTCTTCGGAATCCTTAAAAGAAGTCTATGGATTCATATGGCTATTTCTCCCTATTTTGACCCTTATATTAGGAATCATAATAGGGATACTGGTAATTGTGTGGTTAGAAAGAGAAATCTCCGCAGCCATACAACAACGTATTGGGCCGGAATATGCCGGTCCATTGGGAATTCTTCAAGCTCTAGCGGATGGGACCAAACTACTTTTTAAAGAGGACCTCTTACCATCTAGAGGGAATATTCGTTTGTTTAGTATTGGGCCATCTATAGCAGTCATATCAATTTTACTAAATTATTTAGTAATTCCTTTTGGGTATCATCTTGTTTTAGCTGATCTCAGTATAGGTGTTTTTTTATGGATCGCTATTTCAAGTATTGCGCCTATTGGGCTTCTTATGTCAGGATATGGATCAAATAATAAATATTCCTTTTCGGGTGGTCTACGAGCTGCTGCTCAATCTATTAGTTATGAAATATCATTAACTCTATGTGTCTTATCAATATCTCTACGTGCGATTCGTTGAACATGAGCTTTTCCCTCTCTACTAGAAATAAGGAAAAAAACGAAAGAAAAGACCTTAAATATATTGAATAGATATTCTCTTTTTATTTATCATTTGAGGCGATGAGTTAAAGCTGATAGTTATATGAGTGAAACAAAACAGCCTAAAAATTCGCAGTAAGAAGACAAAATCTCATTCCCTATGTACAAGAATAAAGTGAAAGTAAACATAAACGGTTTACACCGTTTACCCCAAGATTGAGATTCTTTGATTAGATTAGTGTTATCATATCTTGAAGCGGGTGCAAAAGATCAATCGTATGAAGTTTCTACTACTGTCTTGTATGTATTACCATACCGGGGATCAATCAAAAATTAGTGGACGATTAGGAACACTAAAGTACACAAAAGATTAGTAATAGAGATAATCTCAAGTATCAAAAAAGAGGTATTTCCACATAAAACGAATCATAACAAGGCTTTAAGTTGGTAGAAATGATCAAGCAGTACTCCCGCACGATTCCGATCTAGAGTATGCTCTTACTCACTGATTAAAGAAATAACTATCAAGAACGAATTAATCCTTTATTTTTTTTTCAGAGTAGCTTCTTTTTATTTTGAGTTCTCAGAAAGAAAACAGGAACAAAAGAAATGGAACACATACAATAATACAATAAAAAAATAGAATAGATAGAATCAGAAAAAAATGAATAATAAAAAAAAGATCCTTATTTCTTTTTTTCCTCCATCCATACATATACATATGGAATGGAATTCTTATCATGATTTATGAACTAGTATCTAATTCCTTAATTGATATAAGGAGTATTTTATTAAAAGATTAAGTTATTACTGAACAAGAAAAAATTGGAATTCTAAGGGATGAGATCAATTCGGAAGTTATTTTTTGTTATCCTAGCAAACGGAATTTTTTTGGTCTAATTTAGGACTATGTTATGTATCTTTATTCTTCTATTTCCCTACAAAGATGCTAATAATACCGGTCCTTACATTTAGTTGTAACCATAGAGGAGCCGTATGAAGCTGAGGTCTCATGTACGGTTTTGGAATAGCGATACGAACAGTGATGTTATTATCGACTATGATTATCTAACAGTTTAAGTACAGTTGATATAGTTGAGGCACAGTCAAAATACGGTTTTGGGGGGTGGAATCTGTGGCGTCAACCCATAGGGTTTATAGTTTTCCTAATTTCTTCTCTAGCAGAATGTGAGAGATTACCTTTTGATTTACCAGAAGCAGAAGAAGAATTAGTAGCAGGTTATCAAACCGAATATTCAGGTATCAAATACGGTTTATTTTACGTTGCTTCTTACCTAAATCTATTAGTTTCTTCACTATTTGTAACAGTCCTTTACTTAGGAGGGTGGAGTTTATTTATTCCGTACATATTCCGTCCCGAACTTTTCGTAAAAAAGAAAATGGTTGCAGTCTTTGGAATTCCAATTGCTATCTTTATTACATTAGTTAAAGCTTATTTGTTTCTGTTCATTTCTATCACAACAAGATGGACTTTACCTAGGATGAGAATGGACCAACTATTAAATCTTGGATGGAAATTTCTTTTACCTATCTCTCTTGGTAATCTCTTATTGACAACTTCTTTACAACTTGTTTCACTATAAGTAAAAAATAACGATATTCTACTAACCTCTCTCAAACAAGAAAAAGAAACATCAATTTATTCATGGATATACAATATGTTCCCTATGGTGACTGGATTCATAGATTACGGTCAACAAACAGTACGAGCTGCAAGGTACATTGGTCAAAGTTTTATAATTACCTTATCCCACACAAATCGTTTACCTGTAACTATTCAATATCCTTATGAAAAATCGATCACATCAGAGCGTTTCCGCGGTCGAATTCACTTTGAATTTGATAAATGTATTGCTTGTGAAGTATGTGTTCGTGTATGTCCCATAGATCTACCTGTTGTTGATTGGAGATTAGAAAAAAATAGTAAAAAAAAACAATTGCTTAATTACAGTATTGATTTCGGGTTCTGTATATTTTGTGGTAACTGTGTCGAGTATTGTCCAACAAACTGTTTATCAATGACTGAAGAATATGAACTTTCTACTTATGATCGTCACGAGTTGAATTATAATCAAATTGCCTTGGGACGGTTACCGATGTCAGTAATTGGAGATTACACAATTCAAACAGTTCTGAATTCGACTCAAATCCAAATAGACAAGGATAAACCACTTGATTTGAGAACGATTACTAATTACTAAAATTTTGTTTTAATATAAAAAATCCAAGCTTCTTTTGTTTTGTTTGGTTAGTAACTACAAATACTAATTATAACCACTTGGTGTTGAGAATTATTCTTTAATTGAAACTCAAAATAGATTTTGGTGATGATTTTTAATATTTGAACTACTTTTTTCTTTTCGCCTAAAAAAAATAGGATAGGATTGGTCCAATAAGTTTATCTACATTAATCCATAATACATGAAGAGAAAATTTTAATTAGGAACGTATCATATACAAGATACAAGAAAAAAATAGAGTAACCTTTTTCCTGGACCATTCAGTAAGGTCATGAAATATCTTTATCTCTTATTTTATACATTATACATAATGGATTTACTTGGACCAATACATGGTATTCTTGTAAAATTTCTGGGATCAGTTCTTATATTAGGGGGTTTGGGAGTGGTATTACTTACCAATCCCATTTTTTCTGCTTTTTCATTGGGATGCGTTCTTTTTTGTATATCCTTATTCTATATTCCATCAAACTCCTATTTTTTAGCTGCTGTGCAGCTCCTTATTTATGTGGGAGCCATAAATGTCTTAATCATATTTGCTATAATGTTCATGAAGAGTTCAGAATATTCCAATGATTCCCATCTTTGGACCGTTGGAGATGGAGTTACTTCAGTGATTTCTACAAGTATTTTTTTTTCACTAATTACTACTATCCCAGACACATCATGGTGCGGAATTATTTGGACTACAAGATCAAACCAGATTATAGAACAGGACTTAATAAGTAATGTTCAACAAATTGGGATTCGTTTATCAACCAATTTTTATCTTCCGTTTGAACTTATTTCGATAATTCTTCTAATTTCTTTAATAGGTGCAATTACTATGGCTCGTCAGTAAAAATACTTAGAATTAAAAGAAAAGTTCTAAATCAAATAAAAAATAGAAAGATTTTTGGTTAAATCTATTGCCAATACCTTCTTTTGTTTTGTAATTGTTCTATTCTAGTCAAGGAAATCCAGTGGAATTTTTGTTCATATCGAAATTGGATGAGGAATTAGTCAATGATGTTCGAACATGTATTTTTTGTGAGTGTATATTTATTTTCGATTGGTATTTATGGATTGATCACAAGTCGAAACATGGTTAGAGCACTTATGTGTCTTGAACTTATACTAAATTCAGTTAATATTAATCTTGTAACATTTTCTGATTTATTTGATAATCGCCAATTAAAAGGAGACATTTTCTCAATCTTTGTTATAGCTATTGCAGCCGCTGAAGCAGCTATTGGGCTAGCTATTCTTTCGGCAATCCATTGTAACAGAAAATCAACTCGTATTAATCAATCGAATCTGTTGAATAATTAATTGCAATAAAAATAAATATAAAATAATCATATACATATAAATAAAGACATAGATATAGTATAATTATAGTCTAATTATAGTATAATTAATTATACTATAATAAATTCTATTAATTTCTAATCTAAATCCATTAGAATTCATTTTTCTATTGGTTTTTGACCAATTTGATTGAATTGAAATTCGCATGCACTATGACCGCGTTTGCGGAAACAGAAGTCAAAGTTTATTGGCCCCTTTCTTATGAACAGAGTTAGAAATATTAATCTATCTTTAGTTTAGTTTTTAGTTTAGATATGGATTCCAAAATTTTATAAACCACCGTTTCGTCTGGTATCTATAATCTATAATATAAATATATGATTCAGTTACTATGAACCAGATCGAAAATTCTTATGTTCAAAACTTGAATTTACAGATCCAATGTCGCATTCAGTAAAAATTTATGATACATGTATAGGGTGTACTCAATGTGTACGAGCCTGCCCCACAGATGTATTGGAAATGATACCTTGGGATGGATGTAAAGCTAAGCAAATTGCTTCCGCGCCAAGAACCGAGGACTGTGTGGGTTGTAAGAGATGTGAATCCGCTTGCCCAACCGATTTTTTGAGTGTCCGCGTTTATTTATGGCATGAAACAACTCGCAGCATGGGTCTATCTTATTGATACGCTACAAAAAACTCCACTTGAATCATTTGATTCCTTTTTACCGACAAAAACCCGTGCTCGGAATAATCTATTTTTCGAGTACGGGTTTTTCTGGTCAAAGTGTATCTTGTCTTTATCACGAGTTCTTTTCCTTGGTTAACAATAATTGTTGTTTTGCCGATATTTGCGGGTTCTTCAATTTGTTTTCTCCCCTATAAAGGGAATAAGGTGTTTCGATGGTATACAATATGTATTAGCTTACTGGAACTCCTCCTAACAACCTATGTATTCTGTTATCATTTCCAATTGGACGATCCATTAATCCAATTGAGGGAGGATTATAAATGTATAAATATTTTGGATTTTCACTGGAGACTGGGGATCGATGAACTTTCCATAGGACCTATTTTACTAACGGGATTTATCACTACGTTGGCTACTTTAGCGGCTTGGCCAGTTACTCGAAATTCGCGATTATTCTATTTACTGATGTTAGTGATGTACAGCGGTCAAATAGGACTATTTTCTTCTCGAGACCTTTTACTTTTTTTCATCATATGGGAATTCGAATTAATTCCTGTTTACTTACTTTTATCTATGTGGGGGGGAAAAAAACGTTTGTATTCGGCCACAAAGTTTATTTTGTACACGGCAGGGGGTTCTATTTTTCTCTTAATAGGAGTTCTAGGTATGGGTTTATATGGTTCTAATGAACCAACATTAGATTTTGAAAAATTGGCTAATCATTCATACCCTGTGGCCTTGGAAATAATATTCTATTTTGGTTTCCTTATTGCTTATGCTGTCAAATCGCCGATTATACCCCTGCATACATGGTTACCGGATACCCATGGAGAAGCACATTACAGTACATGTATGCTTCTAGCTGGGATCTTATTAAAAATGGGAGCATATGGATTGATTCGAATTAATATGGAATTATTATCCCATGCTCATTCTATATTTTCTCCATGGTTGGTGATAGTTGGAACGATACAAATAATCTATGCAGCCTCAACATCTCTTGGTCAACGCAATCTAAAAAAGAGAATAGCCTGCTCTTCCATATCTCACATGGGTTTCCTAATTATAGGAATTGGTTCTATAACCGACACGGGTCTCAATGGGGCTATTTTACAAATACTCTCTCATGGATTTATTGGTGCTGCACTTTTTTTCTTGTCAGGAACGAGTTGTGATAGAATACGTCTTGTTTATCTGGACGAAATGGGTGGGATATCTCTTCCAATGCCAAAAATATTTACTATGTTTAGTAGTTTTTCGATGGCTTCTCTTGCATTGCCGGGAATGAGTGGCTTTGTTGCAGAATTAGTAGTATTTTGGGGAATAATTACCAGCCAAAAATATCTTTTAATGCCAAAAATCCTAATTACTTTTGTAATGGCAATTGGAATGATATTAACTCCTATTTATTTATTGTCTATGTCACGTCAGATGTTCTATGGATACAAGTTATTCAATGTCCCCAATTTTGCGGATTCTGGACCACGAGAACTATTTGTTTCTATTTGTATCTTTCTACCCGTAATAGGGATTGGTATTTATCCGGATTGTGTTTTCTCATTATCAATTGATAAGATAGAAGCTATCTTATCTAATTATTTTCATAGATAATTTTGTTGATTAATGAGACAGTTCTTTGATTTTAATTTAAAATTTTGTATCTCCTGTACAATGGAAAAAAAGAGAAAGTGAATTAGAATTGTAATGGGATACATCTCGAGTTTTGGAGAACCACTTGAGTGGTTCTCCAAAACTCGCACAAACTTTCATTACATATGAGACAATATTCTCATGTATTCTTTTGTATTTATTGTTTATGTAATTTATTCAATTACATGTTAATGTGAATGAACCATAACTATGTAGACCTATTCCTAATAGATTGATCCCAAAATAGCATATCCAAATTATAAGAAATCCTATAGAAGCCACAAATGCGGAATTCGTACCTTGCAAATTTTTATTTATTCTAGTATGCGAATAAATTGCGAATATAGTCCAAGTAATAAATGACCAAGTTTCTTTGGGGTCCCAATTCCAATAAGATCCCCATACCTCATTAGCCCACACTGCTCCAGAAAGTATGCCCATGGTTAAAAAGATGAACCCTAAACTAATGATGCGATAGGCCCAATAATCCAGACGTTGAGTCAATTGATATTTGTAATAATTTCGAAATGAAAGAAAAGAAGTGTTTTTCAATTGAAAAACACTTCTTTTTCTATTCAAATATTTGGTCTTACTAAAGAAAAATGATTTAATTAAGATTAAGAAATTTTTCCTTTTACGAAAAATATCGATGTTTTTTCGAAATGTAATGACTAAAAGAGCGACTGATAATAATGATCCACATAAAAGAGTTGCATAGCTCAATAACATCATACTTACGTGCATCATTAACCATTGGGATTTTAGAACAGGCACTAATATTGCAGATTGATGCATTTCAGTTGAAAGATCCGATGTGGCGAATCCTTGAATAAAAATGGCACTTGGTGCAGTTATTGTGCTTAAATCATTTTTGCGATTCCTAAGATATGGAATCATATGAATAATGGAGAAACTCCACGAAAGGACGACTAATGACTCGTATAAATTACTTAACGGAAAATGTTTGGAATAAATCCACCGAGTAATTAATAATCCTGTTATAGAAAAAAAAGTAGCTATTATCCCCTTTTCCAAGGAATCACGTAATCCTGGAATTTTGTGGATTAATAAGGTCATCAAATGAATCGTAATCACAATCAAAATGATCGAAAAAGAGATATGAGTTAATATATGTTCTAAAGTTACAAATATCATAAAAAGGGGGGTCCCATTGAAAAATGTAAATCGGGAATTGAATACATTCTATAATGTATCCATTATACCTTTTTTTTGGGGGGGGGGGGGTGCCGCCACTCGGACTTGAACCGAGATGCTCTAGCACTGCTTCCTAAGAGCAGCGTGTCTACCGATTTCACCATGGCGGCTTACTTGAAATAATAATAGTAAATTCATGTCGAATCGTCGACATTCAGCAATTCAATCTAGTTTAGGAAACAAGAATTTTGTTTTCATATGAAATATAGAACTAAGAATAAGAATGGAATTCTCCCTTTTCTATCTTTTTTTGATGATTTATTCTTGGTTTCTTTCATCGATCCAAAAAAATGGATTTTAGCAACGAACAAAATCAAATAAAACTAGTTTAGTATTTCATATGTATCACAATTTCATCACTAAATCAAATTTTTTTCTAACAATTTCGATACCTTAATTTAATTAATTATTAATATTCCCTGCTGTGTAAATAATTTACAATTTATGGTAAGATATTTACCTAATCAATTAGGTTTTGGGGCTAAGTATATAACAAAAGAATTTCAATCTCTATCACAATTGTACTTTTCACAATAGAAGAATCAAATAAATTGTGAAAAGTACAATTGATAGGAAAAAACAACATCTCATCATGAGTTAAATCTATATATTGTAATGAAAAAGAAAAAATGGAAAATGAAAATAAAACCCACTAGACAATAGACAGAAGAATTGGTATTCTACATACCATAACAGTTAGTTCTAACTTATATTGAGGAGTTCAATACAGTAATTAATACGAATCATTCATCTTAAAAAAAAATGACATTTTTTTCGCGCCGTATGGATTCAGATTAGTCCAAGTTTTTTTTTCTTCTTTGTTGTACAAAAAAACTTTTGGAATGTCTGGTAGAAACTGATTTAGCTAAAGAAAAAGCTTTTCCTGCAGCTAAATATGCCGTTTTCCTCCAAATACTTCTACGAATACGTTTTTTTGATATAGAAGTTCGTTTTTTGGGGACCGCCATTTAAATTACTAATTTTTATTGTTCTATGTGGAAGACATGTATTGTTTAAAAAAGATTGTTCTTTCTTTTTAACTTATTGCGTTGCACGAACACGGATAAGAGTTTTTTTTATTTAACATTTTTTTGTTTCTAATATACAACAAATATATATATATACTAAAATCAAAAGAGAAAATCATATATAAATTATATAGAAATTGCTATATAAATAAAATATATAATACATGCCCATCGCATAACATATGGCATTAACATATTAACACTGGTTAATACTAAATAAAAAAAAAGATCTAATTATTCTAGTTAATTTATTTGAAATCTAACTCATTGTGTAATTGATTAATTAGTTTGTCAAATTAATTAATTAGATTCCAATCAAATAAGAAAAACTTCTGTTTATTGGAAATCCCCAATCCTATGATACTTCGTATAGAACTGAAATAAAAAACAACTAAGGTTATCTTATCAGGTTTTGTAGTTCTAATGAAAATTGTAATTATAGCCACCTTGCCCCGAACTTGATCAATTATCAATTAATTAATTAAGTTGCACCAAAACAATATTCGAATCAATTAAAAAATGCAATTTTTTTATTGTTACTTTTAAAAAAGATAGAATTGGTGGACCAGAAACAACTAAACTAAATTCATTAAATTAGAGAAAAATTGGAATTTGTTTTTTTTATGGAACATATATATCAATATGCATGGATAATACCCTTTCTTCCGCTTCCAGTTACTTTGTCAATAGGATTTGGACTTCTGCTTGTTCCGACAGCAACAAAGAATAGTCGTCGTATGTGGACTTTTGTTAGTGTTTTACTGCTAAGTCTAGTTATGGGGTTTTCGGTCAATCTGGCTATTCAGCAAATAAATGGAAGTTTTATTTATCAATACCTATGTTCTTGGATTATCAATAATGATTTTTCGTTAGAGTTCGGATACTTGATCGATCCACTTACTTCTATTATGTCAATACTAATTACTACTGTTGGAATCATGGTTCTTATGTATAGTGACAATTATATGTCTCATGATCAGGGATATTTAAGATTTTTTGCTTATATAAGTTTTTTTAATACTTCCATGTTGGGATTAGTTACTAGTTCCAATTTGATACAAATTCATATTTTTTGGGAACTTGTAGGAATGTGTTCGTATTTCTTAATAGGTTTTTGGTTCACACGACCTATTGCTGCAAGTGTTTGTCAAAAAGCTTTTGTAATTAATCGTGTAGGGGATTTTGGTTTATTATTAGGAATCTTAGGTTTTTATTGGATAACTGGTAGTTTAGAATTTCGGGATTTGTTCGAAATAGTTAATAACTTGATCTATAATAGTGAGGTCAATCTTTTATTTACTAGTTTGTGTGCCTTTTTATTATTGATTGGTGCAGTTGCGAAATCTGCACAATTTCCTCTTCACGTATGGTTACCCGATGCTATGGAGGGACCTACTCCCATTTCAGCTCTTATTCATGCTGCTACTATGGTAGCAGCAGGAATTTTCCTTGTAGCCCGCCTTTTTCCTCTTTTCATAGTTATACCTTCCATAATGAATCTTATTTCTTTAATAGGTATGATAACACTACTATTAGGAGCTACTTTGGCTCTTGCTCAAGGAGACATTAAAAGAAGTTTAGCCTATTCCACAATGTCTCAATTGGGTTATATTATGTTAGCTCCAGGTATAGGTTCTTATCGAGCTGCTTTATTCCATTTGATCACTCATGCTTATTCTAAAGCTTTATTGTTTTTGGGATCCGGATCTGTTATTCATTCAATGGAACCTGTTGTTGGATATTCGCCAGATAAAAGTCAGAATATGGTTCTTATGGGTGGTTTAACAAAATATGTTCCAGTTACAAGAACTACGTTTTTATTAGGTACACTTTCTCTTTGTGGTATTCCACCTCTTGCTTGTTTTTGGTCTAAAGATGAAATTCTTTCTGATAGTTGGTTGTATTCACCAATTTTCGCAATAATAGCCTATTTGACAGCAGGATTAACTGCATTTTATATGTTTCGTGTGTATTTACTTACTTTTGATGGATATTTGCGTGTTCATGTTCAAAATTATAGTAGTACTAAAAGTAATTCAATATCTATATGTATATGGGGAAAAGAGGTACCCAAAACAGACAATCCAAATTTACTTTTCTCAACTACAACTAATACTAATAAGGTATTCTTTTTTTCAAAGGGTATATATAAAATATATGATAATGTAATAAATCGGATGCAATACTTTTGTACTTATTTGCGAACTAAATACACTTACACGTATCCTCATGAATCGGACAATACTATGCTATTTCCTCTGTTTGTATTGGTACTATTTATTTTGTTTATTGGATTAATAGGAGTTCGTTTTGATATAGGAGTAATAGATTTTGATATATTATCGAAATGGTTAACTATATCAACATCAACAAACCCTTTCCACTCAGATTCAAATCATTTTCCGAATTGGTATGAATTTTTCATAAATGTAATTTTTTCAGCAACTATAGCTCTTTTTGGACTATTCATAGCATTTATTTTCTATGGGTCTGTTTATTCATCTTTCCAAAATTTGGACTTAATCAATTCATCTGTAAAAATAGGCCTTAAGAGAATTCTTTTGGATCAAATAAAAAATGTGATATACAATTGGTCATATAATCATGGTTACATAGATATTATTTATACTAAGATCTTTACAATGGGGATAAGAAGAGTGGCAAAATTAACTCAATTTTTTGATAGACGTATAATTGAGGGAATTACAAATGGAATTGGTCTTTTTAGTTTCTTTATAGGGGAAGGAATCAAATATATAGGGGGTGGACGAATATCGTCTTATTTATTCTTGTATATATCTTATCTTGTATTTCTTGTATTTTTTGTATTTGTATTTAGCTCCAAGTTTCTATGGAAAATTTTTCTTTTGTAGAAAATATGAAATCATTTTTGATTGCATGTGAATGTAATTTTTTTTTTTTTATTGTCCCGCGATATGGTCCATTCAAAAGAGGATCATATGCTTTGTGCAAGCATTTTTGTTCATTTTCATCATTGTACAATCTGGTTCTTTTTTCGAGCATATCTAGAAAAGAGTTTTCTAGAACTTTTATTCTACTTAGTAATTCATTACTCAAGTTGTACTTTTTTTGTTCATTGGTATAAACCCAATGATTATACAGGTCTTCATGGGATAGTTTTTCTGTCGTGTACAAAAAAATTTTCCGTTCTAACATTTCCGAAAAAATCGATAAACTGGGCGGGTATGTAAAAGATATTTTTTTTTTTCCATCACTTGGACATGTATAAAAAAAATATTGTGAGATTTCATTTCGTACAGCATTTTCAAATCGATCATTTTTTATATATCGCAATGGACGATTCCATCGTTTATAATCGAAAAGAAAATTCACAAGAGATTTTTTATATATTAAATAAGTCTTTTCTTTTTTATCTTCTTTAAGTCTTCCCAATTGCCAATTATCTTGATGGGTATCAAGATAAGAATCTTCGTAAACTGGGCTATCTTTATAGCATGTCTCTTTAAAGTGAAAGTAGAATTCATCCTTTGTTTTTTCCTTTCCATTTGCTCGGATCTCTTCCGTTTCATCTATTTTGTCCGGATCCTTCTTTTCTTCCGAAGAAAAGGAAGGGTCTTCTTCGGTGGATCCCTCTTGTTCCTGTTTAGTCTCCCTCGTTTCGGAAGTTGTTTCTACATCGCTTTCTTCCTCACTTTCTCCCCCTTCTTCCATTTCTGAGGTTTCTTTCAGTTTCTTAGTGACAATAGGCGACGGCATTCTGCCTAAATAGTAGACACAGGTGATAAATAAGAGAATACTAAAGATTCGAGCCATAGAATTTCTCAATTCTGACACAAGGTACTTATTAGGTCGAATAGAATGATTTTGCCGTATCCAGAATAATACCAATCCAAC